TACTGATTTAACGTGCTTGACTTCATAAAAACTACGAAAACGTCTGACTAGATTGAGCTTTCATCGATCCCTGCTCCGCGCTATCCCGGGGCAAAGCTATATGCTGCTTCGCCCCACCAATATATAGAAACGGGGAGGAAGAGCCATACAAAATATTTGCTCAGTCTTTGTTTTTACCAATACCGAATGTAGGACGAAATAGAAAGTAACAGGAAACAAACATAACCGAACGAATGGTGTCAAATACGTAAATTGATCTATCTAGTTGAAGCATTTTCATCTCCTCCTTTTTCTGACTGATTCCAATACTTACTGAATAGCTTGTATTATGTGTTTGGAGAATGCGAAGCATTTTTTCATGGATAGCACTTGCAATTTCGTCAGATCCAGTCTGTCATTTATATAACGCCACAATTTCGTCAGCACCGGGAGCCAGTATTTTGCGTAGTCTCCGTATAGTTATTGGCATCTAGATCGTTTATAACACCCTTCCCCCACATAATCGGCAGGCACAATCACCGCCGCCCGAACTTTAGGGCATTCCACATCGTTTTCGGGCCCGGCCAATTTGCTGTATGAGCAACAATAGAATCTCTACCTACTCATTGTTCCGCATGGGGTTGATGGGAAGGAATAAGTAATTATAGCACATATAAACAAAAAAACTATGAATTCTTTTGACGTGGCCCGAATCACTATGAACCCGGTACTTCATACGAACTTCATATAGAAGGAAAGAATGAAGGATCTAACAACCGCCCGAATCATGCATGCCAAAGATATGGAGCTGACCGGAAGGAATAGAAAGCTTGAAGCTAGTTTGTACGTACCAATTGGTAACATGATAAAGTTTATTTATAAAAGTCGAAAGTAGCCTTTTTCGGATCATGTTTACCTATTTATTATCATTCATTGAGGCGAAGACGAGTTACCAACTACTCCATCCCGCGAACAGCCAACGATAAGAAAGAGATCTTTTTGCTGCGGTGCTCGCCACGCCCATGTGAGGTTCGACATTTATCAACGCCAAGTTTCTAATCCCGGCCTCCCGCTGATTCTCACTAACTTGCCCATGGACCTAGGCTTTCTTTTGAAGTCAATTCAGGTTTCTTGTGGCGGGGTTGCGTCGTCCAAAGCTTTCTGACGTTAATAATCTTCACATATCCGTTCCTTCCGACTCCGCGCCGAACCAACCGCCCCGGCACGCGCACAGGTTGATCATTATGCTTTGTAGCATTCCCTAGCTCATTTTCGGCGGCAGTTTAACACCATCCGCTCCTGCTGTTTGTTCCGAATAACCCATGTATATGCGTTTCAAAGGCCTAAAGGCTCTACCCACATACCAATGAAAAAAAGCTACGGAAAGTTTACTAAAAACCTGTTGCTGTCTACAAACTCCAAACGCTCCCCCAAGCACGTAGTGCCGAACCCTTTGGCTTTAGCTCTCGACCAAAGGGTTCGGGTCTCGGGCCCCTTTGGGCCCGAGATGAAAGACCAGAGTCGGGACGAATCGGAGTTCTAATTAATAAAGATCTGTTACAGAGTTCCTCCCACAGAATTAATTGCCATAACATGTTCTGGAAGATCCAAGAACTAAATAGGTTTTGGGCTTGTATTCGGATTTTAACCGCCGCTTTGGTATATCGAAAGACCGGGAAAAAACGTAGAGCGAGAAAAAGAATTGGGAGCGACTCATATAGAATTTTTTTAAAATAACCAAATCGTCAAAGTTATATATAGAACCGGACCTCGTGTTTTGTGGGTGGTTTTTCATTCATCGCATTTTCTTGTTTTCCCACTTATTTGGCGGGAGTCGGATTCGGACCCACAACATTCAGATTATGAGCCTGACGAGTTACCAATTACTCTATCCCGCGAACAGCCAACAAACAAAGATATCTTTTTGCTTATCACTTTTTCTGCTTTGTCTATTACGATTCATCATCATCCCTCTATGATTCCTCGGGTCCTTCGGTTCAGGTAAGGCTACGCAATACTTTAGGGCTTGGTTCCCGAGTCTTTTTATGCAAATCACTGCATCCCTCGCGCGGATTCATGCAACGAGTTCGTGAAGCCTGTCCAAATAAAGAAGTATCCGGACTCTTCCTTATCATTTCGGCGGAGAGGGACCACGAGGTCAGCTTTAACCCACTGAAATGGTTATCCCATGCCTGCCGGCTGGACCAGAGTTTATGGTATATGGTTTATATCTTTCGTAAGCTACCCACGCTTGTCTAACAGCAAGCATCTCCGTATTTCAGTCATTTTGGTCGTATATATCTTTTTATTCGATCGAGTGCGTTGCCCGGGCGTGGACCACGTCTCCCGAAATTGATGAATCAGTACATATGGTCTAAGACGATTTCACATATCGAGGTCGAGATGGGATCGGGTGTTTTCACGTCTTACCAGAGTGCCCGGCTCTAAAAATTGTTCGATTCCTTCGGATAAATCATATAATTCCTGAAAGAAGAATCAATTACTTTTCGATTTGTTCGAATTCATCCTATTATATCGGAGTTTGTACAAAGATAAAAGGCCAAGGGGCCTGAGCGTCTAGTGGAGGATATCATGGGACCACCGGACGACCACCCATAAGGCACTGTAAGCTTGCACTTGAATTCGCTACTGAAAGGCAAGCTGCGCTTGCTACTTGCACTTAGAAGGAACAAGCCTAGGGCTTGCCGGGCCAGACGCGGAGAGCAGATCGGCGTCTTTTTTTCTTTGTTTGTCTGACAGTGCCCTGCCCTACGGGCCTTCCGATTCTTCAGGTTCAAGCTAGTCAGGCTATCGGCGCGCTGTACACGACGTCTTTATTTATAGGGTCGGATGACAAAATGGCCCGATCGCCTTAGGGCCAAAGGGCACTCTGTGCCTTGTAATTGGTCTACTACCAATATATCGAGATGGGGTAGAGAAGTAGAAACTTCGCGGTTATCGAAAAACCGAACTCGAAGTGCCAAGCTTCGCAAGGTTCTGGCATCTAAAAGTTTTCAGTGTTTTTTCATGGTTAGTTAGGAATCGGAGGCAAGAAAGAGATATATGTATTTATTTATTTCAAAGCGAGGAATCAGATGATTTCTGAATGATTCATAATCGGACAGCTTCGGAGCTAATTATCTACACTCTGCTAACAAAAGTACATAGATATGGGGTATTGCGGTCGTCTATACACTTCGCTTTGTTCACGAAGTCTATAACGAAAACTCGAGGTGCATTGTATATGATATTGATCGCCTCGTCAATACAACATCAGTCTATTGGATTGTGTAACTACGCTAATAAACATCGTAGATCTCTCCCTACCGTAGCCGAATTGGAGGGGGAATTGAGATATGGTTAGTGACCGGCGACGATAAAAATATGTTTTTGGCCTATCGGAAGAGGGATTTGAACCCCCGCGTGCGAATCATGATCCCGCTGTTCTACCCCACTAAACTATTCCGACATGCTGATCATGATTCCGCTGCTGTTGGAAGAATCTACCGCTTCCTAGTTGTTAGGCCATAATCCGCCGCTTCACGCCCCGCGCTTTTCCCTATCTGGGCTATGGTCGCATAGCCCGACGAGGAAGCGGCCATCGCGAAGGCTGCGATACAAGTCCTTGTAGGGATCGCCGCCCGTCCCCCCGGCCTCCGGCGGCTATTTTAGCCGGCGGGCCTCTCCGCCGGTCGGACACTCCGGGCCTCTCCCGGGGAATCGTCGAGAGCTAGGTTTTAAAAAAAAAGATATCGGATCGAAGACGCGTTGTTCGACCATAAAACGCAGAGCGGGAACACTCGACCATAGGGAAAGGGAGCCGAAGCCCACTTGGAATCCGAAGCAGCAAAGGTGCGTAAGCACTGTCAGGGGGGGGACGGCTCGACAAGAGAAATAAGGGGGTTGGGGCGGAGCCCTCCAAAGGACCAGCCCGCTCCATGACCGAATTGGACGACTTGCCCAACTCCATAACCGAGTTGGATGACTCGCCCGACTTGCCAACTTCAGGGCCGAAGGAGCAGCTATACCGAGGTGTACACCGGAGACATCTTCATTGCCCATCGCGAATTCTTATTCAATTCGTCGGGCGGGTAAAGCGGTGCCCCGTCCCGGGCCTATCCGCACTCTGCACCGACTCACCGGGTTTGTGTCGGCGGGGGCGCTGATAAAAGGACTGCCGTCTCGCTCCTCGTTTGACGCAACCGACTGAGCCGCTTAGCCAGCGAAGCCCTTCCGCAAGACTTAAAATCGAGGGCTGGGGTTCCGTCCGGAAGAGACTAGACTTTATATCTCCGCCCGCCTAGAGAAGGAAGAGATTCAAAAGATTGAGGGATGAGAGAGAGGCCCAATAACCCCTGGGTAAATAGCGCAATACATTTTCGTTCTTTTCTTCTATCGTTCTACGTAACATCATGGCAACGAACAACGGGGAAACGGTAGCTTTTGAATGAACCACTGAAAAAAGGATAGCGAGAAAGTCAGGACCTAACAAAGCGGTTAAACCAGAAGTATTGAAAAAACTGGAAAAATACAACAGAAGGAACGGTATTTTTGGTACGTATACCGGGCCGGCACTGGGGCGAGAACCGTAGAAGCGTAAAAAAGTATCGTGATGAAATCAATTCATTTTCTTATTTTTCTTCTAGCTGTGTTGTATTCGGTATTTCCAATCGAAAGCGTAAAGCCCATGTTTGCCAAAACCTTTTTTCTGGAATTAGAAGGAAGGAGTCAATCCAGCCACAGGTTCCCCTGCGGCTACCTTGTTACGACTTAACCTCAGTCAATGGCCCAACCTTGGTCTCCTACATAAGATCACCAATGACTCTAGTAGACCACACTCAACAACGGCGTGGAACACCCCGAGTAATGGGGGATCCTTGGTCGGCTGCTTCGGGCGAAACCAATTCCCAGGGTTTGACGGGCAGTTTGTACAGGGCCCGAGTACTTATTCACCGCGGCATGCTGATCCGCGATTACTAGCGATTCCAACTTCATGTTCTCGAGTTGCAGAGAACAATCCGAACTTAGGCAATCTTTCCGGATTCGCTCCGCCTTACAGCATTGCTTCCGATTGTAATTGCCATTGTAGCACGTGTGTAGCCCAGCCCATAAGGGCCATGCGGACTTGACGTCATCCCCACCTTCCTCCAGTATATCACTGGCAGTTTTTTGTGAGTGCAGCACATGGCTTGGAGTGTCAATCATTTCCACCAAGACCGAGTTCCTCCGTGTGAAGTGTACAATGCTCTGGGAGCTTCGTTCGTCGGAAAGTACCGTATGGAAACTTTGTATGGTCATATTCTTCTCGGAATGGGCCACACGGCGTTTGCAAAAACTTATCGGTCCCCTCCATTTCCACGGCGTAGTTTTCGTCAGTCTCCAGTTGTCAGGGATTGAACCAAAGCATGTCTTAGCAACACAAAACGAGGGTTGCGCTCGTTATAGGACTTAACCCAACGTCTCAAGACACGAGCTGACGACAGCCATGCAACACCTGTATAAATTTCCGTACCATCCCGTTAAGGACAAGCACACTTATTCATATGTCAAGGGCTGGTAAGGTTTTGCGCGTTGAATCGAATTAAACCACATGCTCCACCGCTTGTGCAGGCCCCCGTCAATTCCTTTGGTAGGGTCGATACCCATCTCCCATGTGGAAGACATATACCTCCCTCCGAACCATACGTGCCAGTTTCCCGGCATATGGCTCTCCCTGTCACTAACTAATCAAGATGTCTTTCGTTCCCAGCGGGTAGAGTAATCGTTCCAGCCTCATTCCGTCGTATTCTCTTCCATGAATCTTCCTACGACAGTTACGGCAGACCGGGAGTTGTTTACGATTCAGTGGGCCCGGTGATACCGCCGCCCTGTCGCGGCTTTTGATGCGATCTCTAACCGTTCGTCCGCATACTTAACACGGGGCCACCGAATGCGAGCGCAGCTTGTATTCAATACGACTATAGGGTCCGCGCATTCGGCGGACTCGAGGCGAAGTTCATGCGCTGCGCTTCCTAGGTAGGGATCGCGGTAGATCGAGCCTATGCTTGATCTCATTCGTTTGGTCCCGGAAGATGAGGTCCACGCCGAAGCGTTTTATTACTTTGGTCGTGTTAAGCCCCAGTTTACGGGCGATCGTGTTGATAGCCGAGTATCTTAGTATGTATATTACTCGGAGGAGGTGGTGGATATCGTCTGCGAATGAGTGGTGGTTGTAGTATCCCCGGAACACAGCCATATATTTGTTGATTGTTTCTCCCGCGTTTAGAAAGATCCATGTGGTCACCGCTTTGGGCGTTCCCTTGTCGTCGCACGCCCCCATTTGTGAGAGCTTCCCGATAAGTTTCTCGATGGGTATGCGTAGGCGTATTCTACCGAAAGAGGCTCGCTCGCGGCCCCCCCCCAACCTAAAGCTGCTTTGTGCGTATCTACGAGTCGTTATGCTTATTAAGGTTCCTGGGGATAAAGCTTCGCTTCTTGATGGATTGGTTATACGTGTTTTTGCGGCCCGAAGCGAAAGTTTTAGTATTTCTTGGAGGAAAGTGGATACTTCCTCCCCGATTTGTACGGCCAGGGCTTTTGGACCCGCGACCCCGATCACCCAATTGTCCGCGTATCTAACATAACGCACCCTAGAACCTGTCTGAATCGCGTAAGGAATTTTCAACATATCGCGTCTCGCTCGGAGGATTTCGGCTGAAGAGGCCTTGGGGGATTCCACAAGCTTGTAGTACTTACTCCGCCGCGCCCTGAAGTAAATCGGGTTGGTTTTGGAAAGCGCACCGGTCGTTGTATATTTGACTTTGATTCTCTCCATGAATAGATCGAACTGGTTTAGGTAGATGTTGGAAAGCAGAGGCGGGAGTATCCCTTCCCGAGGGGATCCTGTTAGCGGGTGTGGCTCTGCTTTGCCTTGGTTTACATAGCCAGCGCGTACCAATTTCCAATAAAGCGCGATAAGCCGTTGGTCCTTCACCAACTCCGCTATGAATCCCGCGAGTAGTTTATGATCTATGTTGTCGAAGTAGCCTCCGATGTCTCCTTCGATCATCCAGGAGGTCCCTGTCCATTGACGGATTTGTCGTAGAGCCGTGTGCGGTGATCGATGAGGTCTAAATCCGTGAGACGAATCCAGGAACCGCGGTTCAAATACAGGTTCAAGGATCCCCTTTATTACCTCCTGTACTATATCGTCTCTAGGTGATGGTATGCCCAGGGGGCGAAGCTTGCCGTCTGCCTTAGGAATTAATTCTCTTCGTGACGGACGGAATTGGAAGGATTCGTCTCTAAGTTGACGGACGAAGCTCTCGACATAGGCTTGGGAGAACCCAGTTTCTTTCTCCGCACCAGGGTTCGTATTGCCTGGTTTCGATTTCTTCAGCCCGTAAGCTAGCCTAAATCTCTCGGGGTCTAGTAGTTGCTCGTAATTGCATTTTGTCATGATAACTCTTCCTTTTATCTTTGTGGAACTCATAAACTTCTCCTATCTCCGGAGGCTTGATTTCTATCATAAGAGACACGATGCTCCGGGAGGGAACGTAATGCTCTTGATAGAGTAGTGATACTTGCCTGCTTAGCGCGTTAAGCTACTATCAGGCATCCGTCCCCGGCGAATACCGCGGACCCCAAGTTCCGATATTTAGGTCAGTGTCGTTTTTAGGTCCGAGTCATTGCACACCTTTGGTGTTTCTGATGAGCGGTTGCTTCCTGGGATCCCCCGAAACTCTGGGGGGACCCCCTACTCTTAAACAGTTTATACGGCGACTGCTTCGGGAGGGCAGACCCGCAGTAGACTCAGAGATAGAACCTATGAACGACTGGTTGCTCTGAAGACGACCTCGATATATCCGCTTGTATCTGTGTCTCCATTTAGCAGCATGCTATACTCCCCTAGGCTTTTTTCGCCGGATTGCTTCTGGTTATAGCGTCGGATGAGCTGCTAGCATTACGTGCGTTATTTGCAACTCGCACGGCGCCTGTTGCCTGATCCTTTTGATCTGGGGGCGCGGGCCTAACGTATCGTGAAATGGCGCACAGTTTCAGCCTTGCGACCGTACTCCCCAGGCGGAGTGTTTAACGCGTTAGCTCAGCCCCTGATCATCACATATTTCTCACGATTGTTGGAACTCGAAGAAAACGAAACAATCGAGTCACACTACCTTTGCAGTAATTGAAGCATTAAGCCGAGCTTAAGTCAGACCGAAAGAGTGCGATATCAGTAGACCAAGAACGAACACTCATCGTTTACAGCATGGACTACCAGGGTATCTAATCCTGTTTGCTCCCCATGCTTTCGCACTTTAGCGTCGGTTAAAGAACCAGAAAGCTGCCTTCGCTTTCGGCGTTCCTTCGTATATTTTTGCATTTTATCGCTACACACGAAATTCCGCTTTCCTCTATGCCTTACTCTAGTCAATCGGTTCCGAAAGCATTCCGCCAGTTGAGCTGGCGACTTTCACTTTCAACTGGATTCACCGCCTACGTGCCCTTTACGCCTAGTCATTCCGAATAACACTTGCCCCCCCCGTCTTACCGCGGCTGCTGGCACGGAGTTAGCCGGGGCTTCTTCTTCGAGTCTTGTCATGATCGCGTACTCGACGAAAGAGCTTTACAAGCTGCATTGCCCTTCTTCACTCACGCCATATTGCTGGATCAGGCTTTCGCCCATTGTCCAAGATTCCCCACTGCAGCCTCCCGTGGGAGTCTGGGCCGTGTCTCAGTCCCAGTGCGGCGGATCGTCCTAACAGACCCGCTAAGCGTCGTTGGCTTGGTCAGCCTTTACCCAACCAACTACCTGATGCTCTGCAGGCTCATCAAACAGCGCCTTTTAGCTTTCGTTCATTCGGGATTTGGCCCAAACTGTTTGGCAGATTCCCACATATTACTCGCCCGTTCGCCACTTTGTTTTCAACGGTTCTCACGGTTGATCGGAGGCCGCAGGCTCAACTGGCTACGCCAGTTGAGCAGCTCGGAGAAGATAACGGGGTTTCCTCTCCCTTTACAACCTTCAACGCATAGGAACGAAAACAACGTTCAACTTGCATGTGTTAAGCATATCGCTAGCGTTCATTCTGAGCCAGGATCAAACTCTTTCTTTTTGGTATGATTGTTGACGCATGAGTAGGATTTGAACCTATACAAACTTCCGATAGAAATCATCTTGCGTATCACTAACCAATTCGGGTATCGTACCAAGAGATGGTCTCGTACTAATCGATGAGGCCCCAGGGCACCCAAAGGGGCGGCGCTGTCCGACAGGGTACTTTGTCGGACACCACCAAAACTAATGACTGTCCGACAAAACGAAGGTTTGGTTGGTTTGGAAACTCTTAACCTCGTCTGCGGGATGATCTATTTCCTAGATCCAGGGGAAGCAGGCTTATTGGTTGGGGATATGAAGGCTCCTTCGAGAGAAAGACGTGAAAACACCGCAAATATCCCTCATTGTGTGTTGCGGTGACACATTTATTTCTTTATAATCGCGTTTTTCGGGGCTTTGTTGTCATAGTCGAAGGAATGAGACACAATAAATGCGTCACCACAACTTAAAATTGTGGTGAATTTCACGGTACATTTCCAATTGGTTTTCAATTCTAGCATTTCGTTCCGCTGTGTCCGCCGTTTTTTTCCTGTAGGGGTAGGGCCTATGTCTGTCAACGCCGAAAGTTCCGCCAAGGTTCAAGCAACCAGTATTTTTGTCCCTCTAGTATATACGTGCGTAAAAAATTGAACTATTTTCATACATTGTATATGCTGCTTCATCCCCGGGTTTCAGCCCTAAAACAATTAAATTTGATGGTTTTTTTGTTTTTGTGGTAACGGGAAGAAAATACAGATGTATATATAAAAGGGAGACAATCCGATCCTACCCTGTGGTTACCAGATTCTAAGTGTGCGAAGTAATCAATCCAACATCCCCTACGGGCCGCCTGTGGGTGGTTCGAAGTGTTTTATAAACGTTTCCCTTCGTGTGACCTACCTATTCAGTGACCAATACAAGAGAAGCTAGTATTCATGGACCCTGACGGACCAGGGATCAGTAACGACTACAAATGAAGGGGATATACCTCCTCCACGCTTAAATAACGGAAGTCCTTCACGCCTACATGGCTGAGTTACCTCGCGGAACAACCGGTGAAGCCTAGCCAAAGCTTAAGGTTACGGCGTAATTGTCCATAGGAACAAATAGTTATACCAAGTGCGCAATAAGCTTGAGAAAGCTCTCTGGAATGGTATCTGCACAAGGTTCGGGAGGTGTTGAAACACTTCCAACCTTCGAAATCTCACCAGTTTTACTGGTTGGTTAAGGCGACATCCGCTGTTTCCTTCTCATATCCATAAGCATCCCACTTCTCTCCAGCTTGCCTTATGGGATGACGCCTCATCCCGCTCAACCGACATAAATTTAAGGTCTTGATCGAATGCTGGTTTCTGGGTAGCAAGTCGGATAGAAATATTTGACTCTGTTTTGTCGGACAGTTTCGTCCTTTCCTTTATTGTGTCGGACGACGCAAAGTACCCTGTCGGGCAGCGCCCCGGGCCCTTCAGCATCGACTGCATCTGAATATTATCCCTCCCGCCCGATGTTGGAGGTTCATCTCCAGAAGTAGCCCCCGCGGAATCGAATCGTGGCACTAGCCATCGAATGGGAGCCCTCTGTTACCACCGTATCAGCGGGAGGCTATCCCTTTCAAACAGCTGATCCGATCCTAGAGACGCATTGGCCCGTAATAGAACATTCTTTTTTCTGAACCTACTGTTACGACTTAACCGATTCCCAATAATTCCAGACACGTTTGCAAAAAGAGGAATTCGGACTTCTAACGGAATTCCACTCAGACGAATCTTTGCTTTGTCAGAACCATAAAATCGTAGTTGATCGTCGCGGACGACATGGTAACGCAATCTGATATAATCCACCGTGGCCATATAGACGCACAAGTGCGTATGATATGAAAGGGTTGAAGAATGAGCTGAATGTCGGGTAAGAAATCGAGGACGATATACAAACCCCGCTCCAAGAATTCTTTCTATCAATTTCTTCTAGACTAAGCCCGAATCGAACAGACGGTTGAGACATATCCGATTTGGATGCGGGGAACAATGCCGCGTCGGTATTAAGCCATCTTTTCCTATCTACCAAATCGAAAAGTATATGCGTGACGCGGGAACCACCTGTAGAGTCGGCAAACAATCACGATTTAACACCTCTTACATCAATCACCAGAATTCCATACATCCTCGTGAAAAGGTTCAGAGTTCTGTGATAAAGACTCCAAATTCGCTTCTATCAAAGCGGAATGAAAAAGTCTTGATTTCTACAAGACGTTACTCCCCGTACCAAATCTGGGTCTAATCGTACTTTTCATGCCCGACTTATGAATTGAACAATTCCCAATCTTCAGGGGTTTGACCTCTCCCGTAAAGAAGAAAAGCACTCCTAAGGAATACTTCCTCGGCTTGACGAGAGAAGGGAAGAAGGTCAATTGTTAGTAGATCTCGACCTAGCGATTCGTCCCTCTTCGTGGGAATCGGGCTACGATACGGGGAATTCTAGAATCCAATAGAAAAGATATCGGATTCCCTCCCCAAGAGTTCAGGGACTTTAGGGATTACGAACATTTCCATACTATTGCCTCGAATACAGCTGGATAAATGCAGCAGAATTCTGCTGTTATTACCGACCCTCGCTCCGTCGCCCAGGAAAAGGAAAGGAAACATATATGGGTGATTACTTGACAGGCCCTGCGGGTCATAGTTGCGGGGTAACGAATAATCACCGTGATAGAAGGATTTATTGATTCATTGATGGGGGTATACCATTCCCGGTTCTTTGGAGATACCCCACATCACACACATCTCTACATTCCTAGCGCTGCACACGCACGAAAATGACAAGGATTTCTTTATTATGGGGTATACAAAGGATTTAGATCGTAGACTCCTCTCGGTTATTGCGAAATGACCCACACAATATACATTTAGCCCCGATCACTTACATTTTCCTACACCGGTCAATAATGTTATACCGTTCCTACTTTAGGACACGTCCATAAAGTGAATCGGAAACGAGTTTATGGAAAGCGTTGCCTGATGTTCCTTTACTACAGGTACAACGTCCCCAAGTGATTTCATTCACGAATTGGGCTGTTTCATCCCGGCCGGCGGCCCTCCGGGCCTCCAATTAGGTTTCAATAAACTCCCACTTGCTTTGCAGATATCTCTCAAACCCCGTACATTGAGTCGAACCGCCTAGGGAAAATAGAATACCGTCACGCGTTTCAATTGGAAGACAAGGATATTGGACGGAGTCCGGGAGATGGAACTCGACCTACCCGAACCAATAAACGTCAGCAGATTCGAAATCATTCGAATCCTTTGTCACGTACGCTCCACCCAAACCTAACCACGCCAACATCCCGTCCGGGATCCTCATAGAAGAAGCAAGCCCCGGTCGGGGCTAAATCGTGAAGCTGCTTCCCGGTCAAACCGACCACAAAGGACTCACCTCGACCATCCATAAAACTATAACGAGCGAAACTATATCTTTCGGAGTTGCTACTACCATAAAAAAACTTTATTATACTCAATCCTTCACGTTTCAGAAACTATTTCAGACATATAGCGGATATCCCTCCAACTGTTAACAAAATTTGAAACTCGATTCGATCAAATTATGAATACTAGGCCAATGGGACGATGCCGTAACGGAATATATCACGGCATAGTTAGAGAATTCCTTTTCATTAGGAAAAATATCCATAGTCTTTATATTCTCACTGATATCCCTCTCTTCAAGTCCTACAAATTGCTAAGCATTTATAACCCGCAGGTGCTAACAACGCGGTGTCTAGTTAACGAATTTCGAGATCCATCATTCCTCCCCCCTTGAAACTCAATATTAACAGAACCTCTCACTGTAACGAATGGACTTGCACACGAATTGAATCCTTTCTTTCCCTTATTAAAATATCGAAATGTCTTTCGGCTAGCGTGGAATGATATATTAAATATAAGCGGTATATTGGCCAGTCTGGCCCAGGAAGTGGAATTCCTGTCAGACTTTTTTTTCCAAATACTCGAAGTACAACCCATTAAAAGAGTCGAATCGATCCGATCACCTTTAGTCGAAGTAATACGATTTGAATTAACTCCCGGATCGATGCTCACTATCGATAGTTGGTGGGAACAATACCTCATCACCGAACGGGGAATGAAAACTCCGGTGCCTATCTCGGACCCTCCCTCTATCTTTAGCATTTTATTCAGCAGGAACCTGGGTGTGTCTTGTCTTTTTGACAGACTTCTCATCCGGTTTACTATTGAAATCATTTCGAACATATTTTCAATCTATTTTCAAGTCAAACTTATATTCTTTCCTCCAGGTTTTGAAAACTTCGTTCTCCGTTACTTTACCGTAATCTGTGAAACGGGAATTGACTACTAAAATATTCAACCCGATTAATACTACCACGATATGCGTCAGTTACAACCTTATCAACCAAATATTTTTCAGGGGCGAAGCCACCCGACGGATAAAGAGGTCTCCTCGGGTTTTTGCTTCATACCTCAAATGCATGAATTGGGTTTTGTCATTGTAACAAGTTTCGTTTGAGATTTCCCCAAAAAAAGCCTGCGCATCGAGTTCGACCTCAGCAGCCTGCGTGTGAATCCCGAATTTTATTTGCAAGCGTACACAGATTCTTTATTTCATGTGAGCTAGGCCGTATCCCGTTCGCATTCCCAGTGAGCCGTTGGCTGTAAGCTGCAAGCGTACAGCTAGCCGCGAGCGAAGCCTTTGCTTCCTCGCGGGTTTCCTATAGCCTATTGTTATTACTGGGGCTCCCGCTTTCCGCGTTAAGGATTACAACTCGGATGTAGTCAATCGATTATTTCGTAGGATAATAATAATGATATACAGAAGCATATATAGGGAAAGCGCAGCTTTATGATGGGAGATGCGTATAGAATAAAAAAACAATGGAGTGCTTAGACTTTTCATTACTTACTATAGAGACACGCGTTGCGACGGGGGGACTATAGTCTTCGTGCGCGTGGATCTACAAGTCCGGCCGAGCCGTATCGGCCGGCGCGTGCGGACATTTAAGGCCTATTACCCTTCTTTCTCCAAGCCGTCGATCAAAAATTCTTTTGTTACTATCATCACATATGTCTTACTTTCTCGTCATAACGGATTACTTGACCATCCATCTCGGATCGTCGAGCTGGGAATTCCTCTGGTTATCGTCCACAGTCCCCCCGGGGGCCTCGGTTACGTCACCTCGGGCTGAGCTTTACGAGGCTACGGTAAGAGCCGAGGCCCCCGGGGGGACTGTGACGATAAATAAAAATAAACACCGAAAAACGGACAAGGCAAAACAAAATATTCAATAAATTTTCGTTCCTTTTGATCAAGAAGGTCTAGATCTATTTCATGAGGAAATTGTATTTGTTGAGGTTCATATGATACTACAGCTTTGGGTGTTTTATAATTGACTTCTGAATGATTAGGTTTCATTCTCCTTATTCGGTTAGTTCGGAAGTTTCGTCTTATGTCTGATTCGAAACGATATGAAGAACTTTCCTGAATAGATATAGGATCACCGTTGGATACTTTCAAACCAGGAAGATTTACCTTTCTATAATTGACACAAATATTTTTATGACTTATTGGTTGCCTTGCTCGAAACGTAGTTGAACGAAAATAAAGACGAACCGGAATAACGTCCAATCTTTTTTCTGTATTGAATGGCGAACTGTTCTTTTTATCTATATAAGTGTGCGTCTTAGCCCTTTGCATCTTTTTTATGGGTAAATTTCCATGAAAAAGAGACAACTTTTTTATGGTTTGTAATTGTACGGAAAAGTCAGATTGTTTTTCATCTATTTTTTTCTTTCTAAGCTCCGGAATAAGTAATTTCTGTTTTAGAGTAAGTTTTTTCGTCTGCCGAACATTTTCTGGAATTTGGCGACAAACTTTAGATCTTGATGCAAACGTATGAGGTTTGATTCGTTTTTTTTAGCCATTGCGGATAACGGGAATCGAACCCATATCCTCTGCTTGGAAGGCAGATGATTTACCCCTAATCCATATCCGCATCGAAAAAAAAGGGGATAATGTTCCCGTCATGAATTCTCTCCGATGATTCATGATCAACACTTGCTTGATTCGCGAAATAAGAGTGTTTTAGGTTTGATTATTGCGAAGCTTGTGGAACACAGTGAATATATACTGGGAAGCTAGCCAAACGAGTGGCACATCCGTATACTGTATGGGCGTACAAACGAATCGAGAAAAAGATTGTTATTCGTTGCGGCATGCTTCTATGGCCTGTGGGGCGAGGCTCGGGTGATAAAGGAAAGCCCGCGAAGCGAGCGAAGCGCAGAGCATGAAGCTGTTATACGAGAGGCTAAACCACAGGCCTAGCTATTGAGACGAAGTGGAGCTATTTCCACCGACTACCTCATTCTCGCCAGAGAGCCCTTCGATCTGTTACACCCCTATGCTAATAGAGCTAGTCAAGCTCCGGGCTGCTGGTGCGTCTACGCCTTCGACCTCCGCTGGGTAGAGGGCGCAATAAATAGATGGATCTTTTCCTCTGCCGCTGACAGCAGCTCCTATTTCGAACGGTCATGTTTAGTAAGTGACTTACGCCCCGTGGAGTACGAAATAGCCAGGGCTACTCCGACTCTGGCTCGGACGTAAGAGTTTCCGCCAAACCCTTTGGCGTGGATTTACATTTATGGCCTTCGACCCCTCGGTTCGGGCCCACTCGGGTCGCGTACTCTGTGCTTTGGGCCTTTCCGGTTGGGTTCGAGCCCTACGGGCCTAGCCAAACGAAACAAAAATGTTTGTTTATTCCCTGAACTTTCATTTACATAGTAATTGAATATTAGGTTAATTCTCGTCTGCTTCAGGCTTAGGAGCTGATTACGAAAGGGATGGATGTCTGAGCGGTTCAAAGAGTCGGTCTTGAAAACCGAAGTATTGGGAATACCGGGGGTTCGAATCCCTCTCCATCCGTGAGTATGTCGATGAGTTAACCGCATCCTCTTTAATGCGTTCGTTTACCCGAAACCTATGGCCCTTCGGCGGGCACTATACCTATAGGGAGAGATAGAAGGTCGAGCCCTCCGGGCCTGTGTTCGTGCGCGGAAATCGCAAAGCCATTTCTGGCCTTCGGAGACTGCTTTGGCTTGGTTCAATATTTCGGCTCTACGAAGGAGGGGCCAGAAACTTCGGAGTATCCGCCCGCAGGCACGTAGTGCGAAGAGAAGAGGGAGAGGGCCCCGCACTTTGTTTGCTTTGTCGGGTACCGCGAGACCGAAAGACTTTCCGGGGCCCGCCACTGTCTTACAGGGCCCCGGGGAGGACTGTGGGACGGAGAAGGATGAAAAAAACCCTTTAAAGAAGAGGAAAAAACTGATTTACCAACAATCGATATAATACTTCGCGGTACAATAACTAATTGAACCAATTATAACTCGTACGGATAGAGGGACTCGAACCCCCACAAACGTCATGGTCACCAGAACCTAAACCTGGCGTGTCTACCAATTCCATCATATCCGCCAACCCTTGAAGTTGTGCAATCACTAGGCCTCAGATACGTAAAAAATCTAGAGGGAGGAGAAAAGCGAAGTAGAAAAAAAAATACTTTAGGCACTACGTGCTCGACCCGATAGGTTAGAGGTTTCTAAATTTCTATATCTTTTCCGTTACGCGCTTCTCCTCCCAGCCATTTATAGAAGCGTCGGACCTACGGGCAGGGGAGGAATGTGAAAAAAAAGATTTTGTAGAGGGCGGACCCAAAAGTATCGCAGGGCCGGGGGACTTTTTCTGTCTGACGATAGAAGGGCCTGCGGCCGGAGCCTATAATGACTTCTCTCAGCCAACGCGACTTTCGGAGAGGGTGCCCGTACCCGAACGAAACATCCGTAAAAGTTTTAGTTGCGCCCCAACGTTAAGCTAATGCAAGTTGAGTCACGAAGTGACAATCGTAGAAACATCTTTCTTTGTAATGCCATTACCAAGTAATTGCATGCTTTGCTCGACCTCGTTATGCTCGTATGGCGAAACAGAGATGGGTGAGAGAGAATACCTTTTTTCCTATGAGCCGGGAAACACGCAAGCTTGTTCCGGGTCGACAAATTATTTACTTTTTTTCTGCCGATATATATCGATTTCCAAACACCCGAGCCTGTTAGGCTTGGCGTAGTGGCTCGTAATATATGATCCCCCCCACCCACCCGAAGAAGGCACTAAGTAATATTTGGACGCGTATACGAATTGCCGGAAGGACTAGATCCAATATTTGGGTGTAGCAGGACTTGGACCTGCGACCTTTAGGTTAAAAGCCTATTGCTCTACCAACTGAGCTATACACCCGGATATTTTCGATTATGACGATTCCAATTCCTTAATCGGACGACCAATTCATGAAAGATAACTCTGACTTAAAAGGCGAGCCAGAGTGTCCATTTATCCACGGCGGAGCGAATAATCAAGCAATAGATCTCTTTTTTTATTTTCGCAGTTCGGAACTGTAAGACGAAGAAACTGGGATAAGCGAGATAACGAAGTGGGGAGAGCCACCACCGGACCAGATATTTGGTCACAGCTACTTTTTTTTTTACCACTTCATAGTCAATTTGCGCTTAGAACCGGGTTCGAAGACCTGAACTGACTGGTGGATCTCCGCGCGCTTCACCGAAACGGGGGTCCTCGTTCCTTCCCAGCCATTTCGGCGAAGTGTCAGTTTTTAGGAGAGGGAAAAAGATATATATATATATCTTGTTTGAGCGCCGCGTGGACAATGACTCCACGATGCAGGCCCTCTTGGTCGCAGCGCTATGCGCTTTTATCGTTTTCCGTCGTTTATCTACGGCCTTCATTCGCTTTTACTAAAGACGATATTGTAGCAGAGTTCGGAATGACCTTTGACACATCCAGCTATCAAGCCGCGGTTGGTTGGTTGGTGATGCATCCACTACGTAAATCCAGCACGAAACGTTATACTACGCATTTTTTTCACGTTTTTAGGCCTAACGTTCATTACTTCGGTCTTATGGAATATAGGCTTAGCAGGAGTCGAACCTGCAATATCACCGTTATGAGCGGTGCGTTTGAACCAATTAAACTATAAGCCCTGGATTCGCTATGCTCACCGACGTAGCGAATCAAGCCCACCTGCGGCCTTCGTGAGCCAAAGCCCTTTGGGTGCCGCGAGCTGAAGCCCAATAAAAATCTATCTCTTCTCATTCCTACGGGGCCCTATTTTTTGTCTAAGCGAATGCAAAAGTCAAATACCTTGTTTGTCTTTTCGTTAGCTCTTTCATGCGTGTGCAGCGAGGTAAGGGCTCGAACGTACGAAACGTTCGAGCCCTGAGGTGCTCGTTTTGGGAAATGAAAAGGAAATAAATAAAGATTTGCGCATTGAGAGACGGATGATATCGGAGAAGCCGTCGTTGAGGCAGACGAAGCTATTGCTTCAGTTGATGCAAAACCTAGAATGGCATGACCAAATAATTGCTTAGCCGATGATGGATTTCGCGCAACGGAATGAGTCGAAGGATACCGATAGATAGGGTTCCCCCCCCCCCCCGGTCAGAACCACACGTGCAAGTTTCCCTGCATGTGGCTCGTCCATGGCAATTTATGCGGCTTTTGCGGCTCGGTTGTGGAAGCGTCACCAGCCCCCCCCACACCGGGACGCGCGACTACTGTGGAATTTCCACCCCCCCTCCCTTGCTTGCACCTTGGGACTGAGTCATTGTAGGCATAACGTGATCCGCCTCCTCGACTTGGTCGCCCAGCGCCGAGACCGGAATATATTGGGAAGGGTCTCCAGTGATACAATTCAAGCTGCAATAATAATCTATCACTAGTCGAAACGGCTGATAGGGTCCGCAGGCTGGAAATGGCTTTACAATTCCCACGCGCGACTGCTATAGGGAGAAGGGAGAGGCGCGAAGACCGAAGAGAGAAGGTCAACCGGAGCGAGACAGGCCGAAAACTCTTTTTTTTCGAGAGCCTTTTTTTGTGAGTAGTCCGCCCGCTCTATCCACGCCACTCCGTCACGGGGTTCCTCGAATATAGTCACCCGACTCCATAATATGGTTCTTCGAGTATAGTAACCTGACTAAACCTGGTAGCGTGGGACTTCCCTGTAGTTTTCGGAGAGGTGGGGTAGTACAGTGACGCTACCTCCTCGCCTTTTTCTGTGATCCGCGGGTTTGGACCAAACTTGGGTAAAGCAGCCTTGGCTGACCGTAGGCCGTGCTTTCTGGCCGAGGTTGGCGCGCAGGACTTTTTATGGATGGACACCACTTTCCACGGGGAAGAGCGCTTGTTCACGAGTGAATAATAGTTCGCAATGCCGCGTATCACCGCGGAGAAGTGGGTCACAATGTTTTTGTCGTCCGAGGAAGCCAATCGTCGATTGGAGGTTGCTCGAGCTAAGCCCTTGGCGTTTCCTTTCGCGTATCCACGTTCCAAGGCTGTAGTCATTAAGTCCTTCACGGGAGCTATTAGTCGTGGACGAGATCGGAGTCTTATTTGTTTGACATCGGATACCTCGTCAGTGCCTAAGACTTCCAAACTCCCGGTGCCATAATATATGACTAATGCGCCTGAGTATTTGGCCATCTCGGACTTTGCGTGCAAGATTTGACTTTTATGCTCGTCTATGTCCAACTTCAGTTCCTCCCTCAGGAAGTGTTGCACGGCCTTTCGAATATCTAGGGCATCTCGTTCGTTGCCTATAACACCTGAAATTATGTTATCCGCGTACCGTAGGTACTTAAGTCTTTTTAATCCTTCTTTCTCAGCCATTTCTAGAAGCGTTTTTCGGCCGCACGAAACTCTGGGGTTTCGAAAAAGAAAAAGATTTTCGGAAGAATCTTTTTTTTCGACCGAAATATATTTTTCCTGTCGTTCGCGGTTCACCCACCTTAGGTGTTTTATGTTCTTGATGGCCTGCTCCAATTCCGTAGAATATCTGAGGAGAACTTTGTCCTTCGAATGAATATTAAGCCTTTGCTTATAGTCCGCCGACGCGGGGCGCATAGCCCCTACATGGTATTTGGGTATGAGTATGTCTTCGACATAACAATCCGACTTGTGTGGGGAGGTATTGGCACGAAGCGGCGAGATTATAGAGCCCTGCGGAACGCCCTCTGTGTTGTATTGCGTCCGATCTGTAGGGTTATATACGTCTACGTATCCCGCGTTAAGTAGCTTTCGCATAGGATCCTGTAGTGCTTTGGATCGCAGTACCGATTCCATTTCCTTAATAGGCGGGTCATGATGAATCTTGTCAAAGTCTTTCCTGATATCAATTCGTACAAGCCAAGTCGGTGCCGTCCACGAGTAACGGAGGTCCCGGAGGGCTTTATGACAGCTTTTCCCGGGGCGGAACCCGTGGCTTGAGTCTCTAAAAAGCGACTCAAAGTGCGGTTCCACCAGTTCTTTGGAAGTGGATTGCACAGCTTTGTCAACCGTCGAAGCAATAGAAAGGGGCCTACTACCGCCATCTGGTTTAGGAATCATTACCCGTTTGGCCGGGCTTGGGGCATATGCCTGCCTCCTCAACTCTTTGGATAGTCTATCAAAGCCCTTGTCGGTCATGTCCGCTTTAGTTCTACCGTCGATTCCCGGGTCTACATTTCCTTTGAGCCTTTCGTAGCCAGCCCTAGGGTTGTCTATATTGTAAATGTCTCCATAGAAGACGCGACCGAGCGCAGGAGGCATCACTGGTCTAGACTCACCTTTATTGGCCTCGGTTTGACCAGTGGCTTTCGCTGCCACACGAAAAAAAAAAAAGATTTCTGCTTCTCTCAGTCTTCCATTTCCTGCCTTCTCCTTTTGTCTCCGCACTACGTACCTGCGTGCTGTTCTACAAAAAAAAGGTATATCCGCGCCTTTCCACGGTGGCACATCACCATCTACAGTCCTTCCCTCAGAGTCTTTCACATTACGGGCATCGCCGTATACGCGACTTGGGTTGCCCAGTGTATCCCTCGGAGTACTTATGACTGATCTGTCACCCACTACATTTTTGGATATACCAATTCGGTCTCCCGGGGTTTGGCACCTCTTCGGGATCCATCGGGGTGATCCCTCGCTTTCACGTTTGGTTGTTTGCTCGTCGTTTAGATCAGTGAGCGACTTTTCCTGCTGGAAGCAGTTCCCCCCGTAGGGTTGTTTGCACAAAGGGTTTAGTTGGGCCTTTGCGCCTTCCGGGCCTCCTTCGTTGGAGGGAGTAACGCTTGACTCTGAAGCACTCGTGAACATCGTGCGACGAAACTCGGCCGAAACCCATGCTATGGTTCCCTGCGGTCTGTTCCCGCTACAGGTTAGGGCTAAGGCCGTGCGATAATCTGTTAACCTTCGCCGATCCAAACGCGCTCCGGCGAGGCGCACACTAGATACGTTTCCAATACCTACAGCAGCTCCCGCTAAAGCAATGGTAGCTGCTCCTGCTCCAATTGATTTTGCACCTTCTAGCATAACCGTTTACTTTTGTTTTTGCCAAAACAATGACCATTCATGGCTGATCGATCAAAATGCAGCCGAACTAGGAACGACCCAATACGTGAGAATCAACCCGAAGCCTTATGGCCCGTGGGGGAGGGGGTGCGTTAACAGAAGAGGCATAATATGTATAATATCATATATAAAGGAAAACTCGGCCTCCCCGGACCATGCCTGAGGCCAGAAATACTGGAGATTTCTGTGGATTAGGAAGAGCATGAGTGGACATAATGAATTATTTTATACCAAATACTATTCATTCGGTAGACTTTACGCGCTTCATTTGTGGCTCAGCACCAAGGCTCGTAACGAACGGACCTCATTTAACCCGGCTGGCATATCATTCGATTTCGAAATACAGAGATAAATAGAAAGGCACTCCGTCGCCGTACGGATTCAATAAAAAATTCCGAAGCTCCAAAATGATTTTTATCTAGACCTGAAGGCCCCGAGTGCCAGCATGCTTTTTTTATTTGGAAAGAAATGCCGTCATTAGAGTAAAGACCTAATCGATTCAGGAGCTATAAATACAACCCCGCCGTCGGTAAACTCTTTGGCTTCTTCTGTGTTCCGAATCGCGATAGTAAATGACGTGACCGAAACGATCACCAAGTAAGCCCAAGAGAAACCTCGGTCTTGCTATACTTATATGGAACCATAGAATAGGTTATACATACCATGAGTTGGGCTATTTGACTGGCTATATATCGGAAATCTATTCGCAAGAGAAACCCAATGGTATCGCGTACTTGTTCCGTGATGTTGTGAAAATGTTTACGCGCGGGCGGAAGGTGGTGGGGCGAAGATCACGGCCTTGAAGGGGTCGGGTCGAGCACGTAGTGCCTATGGGTCCAGAGAATACTTCTTTGGCTTTACGAAAGAAGGACTTGAAGCGATACTTTAGGGAGAGGTGCGGAGCAGTTTCTTTTTTACGTGATATGGAAACAATTCCCTTTAACATATCATTGCATTTGGCAATGTCCGATAGAATCAAAATGACGGAATCTCCGGGATTCCGAATCGACAACGGCTTCGATAAAACGAAGTAGATGGCAACGGCTATCACGTACGAAGAGATTGAGCTCTCCCCGCGGGGTTAAACCAAGTAAAAGGAAATAGATGGCTATCAAATACCAATCAATAGTTGAATATGTAGCTGTACTCTCAATATTATCGAAGTGGGATTGAACGATGTCATAAACAGAGTCCGTTGGTGGAATTGGGTGGTAGTAATGGGTGTGCCGAAGTGTTTTTGGCTTACGCAAATGTCGTTATTTCTCATATTTTTTCCGATTCGCGAGGTATAGGACATGGCTGAGTAACATAAGGGTAATGTATTGGATTGCAAATCCTAGAAAGAGGGTTCGAATCCGTCCTTAGCCTACTTCACGAATCTACCGTTCCCGGGAATGATCTATTATCTAATAAGTACGAATATCTTCACTAACCTTCGGACTTACCCACCATATGCCACGCAGACTGTGCGAACAACAACCGGCCAAGAACCGGCGGCAAAACAATATATGTGTATATCCATTTTTGAGCGATAAATAGAGAAATACGAGTAATAAAAGGAAGGCCCTTCGGGCCCTGCCGTGACGGTTTAGACGGTGAATGGGGGGAGGTTCGTCTATTTATTTACCACAGAAACAACCCGATATAAAAAAGATAGAAGGTGCAGTGCTACGCACCTTATTGACCGTCTGAAGAATCGATAAGTATAATAACATAGGGCTTTGTTCTATATCCCTATGGTCAACCAAAAAGATCTTTGGAAGTTCAGGGCTATGGAATAAAAAGCTGTTATTTCCTCAACCACCACACGTCGATACGAACCAATGACCATATATCACACGGAGAAGCACAAGGAACGAATAGGTAATCGCTCGATTGCGGACGGAGGGAGCTCACGTTTTAGTCGATTGTGGTCTCCGGGAGAAGTACTCTGACTAGGGAAGGGAGGTCTATATCTATCTACCAAGGTCCGGAGGGCCGGATTTCGTATATGGAGATCCGGATTTTGTACATGGAGATTCGGAAGAGAAAGAACATCCGGGGTTATCCCTCCGGTATCCGCGCCCCTTGGGCCCGGAAACTTCTATCTGCCCCTTGCTCGTCAGTTTTGTGTCAGTCTCTTGTTCCTCCCCCGTCCGACAGTCCCCCCGGGGCCCCGTTTTTTCCGTTTTTGTTTCCCCTCCCTGTCCGACAGTCGCGGGCCCTTCATTTTGTCGGACAGTCTTTTTTTTTGTGGTGTCCAAAAAGTCCGGGGCCCTGTCTGACGAAAACAAGTGCTTACGCACCTCCGGACCCATAGGCGCTGCGCGAGGAGGGAAATAAAAGATAAAAATCTTTTTTCGTTATTCCATGTTTGTTCCGGGTCGAAGACGCTCGAACCTCTCCTTAGAATCTTCGTACGCGGAAATCGTCAAGCCATTTCCGGCCTTCTCGGCCCCTTCGGCCCAAGGGTTCGGGCCGAAGGCCTCAGGAATAACCACGCTTTTTCTTGTTTCAAGCCGGGGCGCTGCATATATATACAATTCCTGAGCGGAAGCAAGTGTTACCCCGCTTGAATCCGCTAACCCCGGGGTTATAGGAAGTCCAAAGGGTTTGGGAAATTCCTATGACAAGGTCTGTGGAGATAGCAACTCACTCATCCCTGTTGAGGTAATATTGCCACGATTCAGGGCATTTTGAAGGAGGACAACTCTGGGTCTAGCAATGAATGAATTACAAGTTCTACCCGACTTTCGGGTCGGGTACGGGAAGGCCGTCTATGTAGTGCGCAGCCCGCAGCAGACGAACGTCATCTTGGACCTGAAAAACGAACGTTGGTTGCCGACATGGTGTGCACCGTGTACAAAGAACCGGGGTGCGACGGGCCATACGTACCGGATCACAAATAGCACTTTCCCCTCCGCTTGCGCATCCTATTCACAATCCGTAGAATTTGCAATCCCAGGATGCTTAGGTTTCGGGACGAGGGGCCCCTCACCTTTCTTTTAGCCCATCTCATTCCCGGAACACGTTTGCGGTTTCCGCGGGGAAGTATTCAGTTTATTGCCGGGGGGCGAGGTTTCGTGTCATCCCCGTCGGGTTTCATCCTCCATCCGTGCGGGTAGAATAACTGAATCGGGCCATACGTAGGAGTCCGCATGGCCCCAGAGGAACCCGGTCCCCGCGCCCTTGTACCCAGCATATGAGCGTTCATGTCTGAGGAATGGCTTGGAGCCCATCTCGGTCAAGCGTCAAAAACCCCATATACCGGGACCGAGGGAATGAAGTTTCCAAGGTTCGCCGAACCGAAGGGCTCTTTCGGGGTCGAACCCCGAGGCGTTCGATATCGATCACTTCTACGGGGCTCCGACGGTGTGTGGAGCACCACCAGATCCTCGGGAGGCCATTCGGCGGTATTGAGAGGGGGGCAGCCGTTATCGGATGGAGGGTCCCTTATTGTTTGTGTTTAGAAGTGGATTCGAACCACTGACACAAGGATTTTCAGTCCTTTGCTCTAACCACCTGAGCTATCTAAACAAAAAGAAAAAAGGAACTACGTACAATTCCAATTTGTTGGTTATTCAAAAATTACCGAGTACAAACGCATATCTGGGCCATCGGATACCGACTTCTGATTTTCGAGGATATTCATATGGATTTAGAAATGAAATGGCTATTATTGATTTAGAACAAACACTTATTCGTTCACGAAGGGCTTGTAATTTGACTGGATCTATCACTAGTGCGGAAGGCCATTTATCGTCGGTGAATACCAATCCGGAATATAATAAAATAATTCGACAAATGGCAAACAGAACCAATCAAAGCTATATAAATCATAAATGGATTGGGGGTTTTTCGACCAATTGGAAACATATGAAAGAAGTACGAAAACACTTTCGAGATTTCTCCGCACATTCCGATTCGAAAGACGCTTCTACATCTTCGCCTTTCTATTATTCTCCACGTTTTAAAAAGATGCAAAAATGTTTCGAAGGAATCATGACACACAATATTCCGGATTGTTTGATAGTAATAAATGCGAATAAAAATTCCATGGCTATACTTGAAGCTAATCAATTACAAATACCTATTACAGCTTCGGTGGATTCTAATATTCCAAACGGATTGCATGAATTAATAACTTATCCCGTTCCGGTGAATGATGATTCTATAAAGTTTGTATATCTGTTCCGTAATTTGATCACGAAAACAGTCATTCCTTCGAAAAGAGCGCAGGGGCCGGAGGTGGAAGTAGAAAGGCTTTGAAAGAATCAAACGCTGTGACTTTGTCGCGCTTGATCATCGGTAAAAACTTGTATATGTTTTGCCCCGGACAGCCTTTAAGCAGCCACAGGTAAGCCTGGTCATCCCGTAGATTGGCGAAGAATCCGCCGTAGGAGACGTCGCAGCCCTACGGGCCTAGGTTTCGGGTCGGGAGCTCAAGCCCGAAATATTACAACGCAAATAAAATATTTTTTATTCGTAGCTCTTCACCGCTTACTGTCTCCTTGGCGACTACATCCGACTACGCATCTTGACCGGTTGTTCATACCCCTGGCGATGCTAATGGAGCGGGTCAGAGAAGATAACGAGAATCTGCATTTGGAAAACGCTAGACGTTCCTTCTCCACCTGGGGCCCCCACGCATTTCTCGGCTCCCCCCGTATTTATTCATTCCATTCGCAATACAAATCGACGATGAAAAGTTTGGATCTAAAAACGAAAAAAAAAGAACTTCCCTCGACGGTCTTCGCACTACGTGCCTTTAAGATCTTTCCGAAACTGTTTTATCAACATACGTCACTCAATCCACCTGCACCAATAACGACTTTTTCCTCATTCCCGTCGTATATCGTAGTCACGCCCCCAATGATAGGCTCTTCTAAAAATTTTTCATGCCATTCCCATCCAGGTTCAATTCGGATTCGTCTATCGCTTCCTTTTCCTCCTGAACGTTTTTCTCAAAATGATTTGGAGGATGGTACACCCGAATTGTATTATTTAAGCGGTTATTGTTTGCAGAAAATCCCACTCTCTAAATTGTCTGGTTACTGGGTTCTTCAAATAAGTGGTGTTTTCCGTAGTTTTCCCGTGCCACAACTTCTCTACCAATTCGATCAATCCAAAATGAGTTGGTTCACCATTATAATAGGAAGCCAGATATTTACTCTTATGTGTGGTATTCACCCCCGTTTGGCTCTTGGAATCACATCCAATGGTTGGAGCAGCTTGCAAAATCCAACAACCTCACCCACTTTATTGCCCCTAATCGTTTTTCGTACCTCTATCGAGACAGAATGGTTCCATGTTCTTTTCTCAATGGGATACTCACTTCCGTTTCCATTTCCTCATCCTATTTTGGTCCCAATTATTTCACAAACTTCACTAGCGAGACGATTTCAAATTATTTTAACCCCGCCTCCCTTTATTTGGTCGACCCTAAACATGATAAGTAGAAGTGCGCACGCTGCCGTGAGAAAGACGCATATATGCTGAGGTCTTTCAAATGCTTAACCTTTTGATTAACGGAGGCCCTTTCAAAGGTGTTGTGCTGGTTGAGTCCGTTGGTGGTGAGAAAATTCGAGGCAAGAAGCTATCAATTTATTCCTTACCCTACCGTCGAGTTGTTACAACAGTGTACCGAAGGACTTGACGGTCCGGGAGGCAGTAGAACCAGGTTAGTCTGTATTTCCGCTCCGCGGCAATGGAAGACTTGGTGGATTTGTCCAATAGTCCAGTAATCGTGTTTAATCTTCGCAATTATATCCTTCGGCGTAGTCATGCACCTCAAGTAACCAAATTCGCCGCGGTGTTGTACGCGCACAAAATCTAGTTATTTGTTGATGAAACTCACCGACCGAAATTCCAGTGTTTGGAGCTTGGGAGCGACTTCCGATTTCTTCCGGCCCGTTTACTCGGGCGGCTCGTTCACTAGCAGAAGCCTATGACGGATAGGTTCGTGGTCGCAACAACGGAAAAGGTTTGTGTTTCTTAAAAACCTGTGACTACGTGGGCCACCGGGCCAGGTTATACTACATTCAAGTACGAACTGTCTTTCGAATCAAATAAAGTCCAACTCCACACCACCTCTTATCTCAGACGTGTGAATATCCGGGATAAAAGACTTGTTATGGTGTATGCAGGCGCAGGTAATAGAAATCCTTTTCCTCCCCGTTGTACGAACGTGTTTCGGGAAAAATGGCTGGCACCGGAGGTGCTATTGGTTGAAATCATCGATCTCATTCAATAATCGTATGAGGACATATCATATGAAAAAGGCGAAATCGATGTCCGTCGACGCGGCCGACCTAAATACTGGACTGGATGGAAACCTCAAATAGAGTAGAAATAAACAGCATTTTATATTCCGTAAAAAAATTCGATTTCTTGAATCAAAAAAGCCGGGTCCGCGCGAGTGCAAGTTTGACTTTATGATCAAGTCAAATATCTCTCTTTCTTCTTCTTTCTGTGAAATAAGCTCTTCAGTTAGTAAGAGCGCAAAGGGCTTTACGAATTTGGGCTCGCGGAACAAAGGTCTGAAGGGCTTAAACGGCTTTACCGGCGCGCAGCGCGGGTTCGAAAAACTTTAGCTCTCCCGCTCCGCGTTTGTTTTCGTTCGACAAAAGTTGGAAAATCACTACGTATGTCCCGTCATTACGTCCTTTTCTTTTTATGCGCCGCTCCTTCCGCTACGCGCAAATTATCATCGGATTTTGTCGGTTTCTAACAGCGATGGCTATCCATTCAAGTATTCGGGTAGCACCATCCGATTCTCAACAAGGTGAAAATCATCGCATTATCTATGTGCATGTTCCTGCAGCTTGGACGAGTTTACCTATTCATATTGCAATGGCTCCTAGCAGTGTGTTATTCCCACCAACGAAACATCCCCCTTCTCACTCATTTTCCAAAACCGGAGCCAAAATAGGTGCTTTGTTTACGTTGTTTACCCCAGTTACCGGGGGTTTTTGGGGAAAACCTATGTGGGGTACCTTTCGGGTGTGGGATGCTCGTTTAACTCCTGTATTAATCCCGTCTTTCATTCACCTGGGTGCACTGCGTTTTCAAGAGTTTTCTGCGGATGTCGCTTCTATCTCTATATGTGTAGGGCCAATCGATATACCAATAATTAAGTTTTCTGTCAACTGGTGGAATACATCGCATCAACCTTCAAGCATTAGCCAATTTGGTACTTCAATACATATTTCTACGCCCATTCCAATCTTTCTAATCTTTGCTAGCTTCTTCTTTTTAACCGGGATTCCGTTCGTGTTGGAAACACGTCAAATAATTCTCTCTTTTTATGTTCAGCGAAAAAGCCAATGACTTTATTGGAGCCTTGTCAATTTCTTCCTTTTCTCGTCCGTTTATTTTTCCCTTTTCTGTCAGACCGTCTCCGGCCCTGTCTGACTGTGCCCCGCCCCGCATTTGTCGTCAGGGGCCAAAAGCCTATAGGCACGTAGTGCGCGCGCGAGGCACATAGTGCGTTGGGCCCGTTTTCAGCCCCGAGGGAGGCCCTTAGGCCAGGCCTCCTATTGGTTCGTTCGAGAGGCCCTGCGGGCCGGCCGTAGCAGCTCGAAGGCCTATTTTTCCTATTAAAGAACATCGCTAAATAATTGTTTTTACTCGTTATACGGACCCCGTAAATGCTGGCTGAAGTAGGCCTTAGGGACGCAGTGGAATAGAGATATTCACTGCGTCCCTGAGGCCTTGTATGGATGGGTCAATATCGCCCATTATGTATGACATCAATCATGAAGAACACAAAGTTTCCATGCTCCGTGGGAAAAGCAAATCATAGAGCTGCTCGTCAATTATTATCGTTGATTCGGACGGATAAAAGGCGAGACGCGTACGGCTGCTATGCCGGGCCCTTTAGCCCCTCCATGAGGTTCATAGGAGCTATTTCTTCGTGTTTCAAGAGACTAGCTCGCGACGTGTGTAATCTCCCTCCGTTGGGACTCATAATCGGCATGCCAAATGCCGTAACGGAAACGATCCCCGCTGTACTGCAGAAAAATCTTTGTTCGTTGCCAATTATAAGCAAAGTTGAGAATGTTACGTCACCGGAATTGGGCCATTATTTTTTAGTACCGAGTATTTTCGTTGCGTTAACTAACAAGCTGCGCGCTGTGGCTGTTCCACTCTATTTCCTTCTGCTCACTATATCTTTCTCCGGTATTTTGTTCCGCTACATCTCTCCCGACTTTTCCAACTACAACGTATTCACCAATTCAAATGCTAATGCGCCTTTGTTTCACAAAATATCGGGAACACGGTCTAATCATGAAGGTAGTCCGTTATTACGGTGTTGGATCCTAAGTTTTTACGGATTCCTTTTTTTTTATCTGGCTCGACCCTGCAATGTTTCGGAACAAGCAAGGGGCGCAGAAAATCCAAATCTTTCTTTTTCGTTTTTTTCCGAAGGTCTCGACCAGCGGGAGAGGGCAGTTCTGCCTATAGATGAACAGCCAATTTATAAAGGCATTGCTTCATTTCTTTCTATTTCTTCAGTAGCAAGTCCCAATCCTTCTGTTCGAATTTCATTTGTTTGTACTAAATCACTGGTGGAATCAAATCCCGTCTCACAAGATCCTATATCAGCTATACATCCTCCTCGCATTTATGCGGGATACGTCGCAAGTGCTATTGGCTTTCGCTTATGTCTCTCCGAAATAATAAACAGGCCGCGAAAATTTTTTATAAATCTATTTGGGGTTTTCGGCCCTTCCTTGGTAAAGCCAAATAAGGGCCAAAGGCCGGAAATGGCTTTACCATTTCCGCACGCGATAACCTATAGTCGAGTGCCCCTTGGGTCATTGGCCCATAGGGAACGGGCTAGGAGTGTTGTTCGTAAAACAAATACTATGTATTTTCATTCTCGTTGGACCCGCAGCGTGAATACGGTAGTGTGGAAACAAATTCGAATTCGGATCTTGACATGTCGGTGTTTTTTAACGGTAGGCATATCGCTAGGAAGTTGGTGGGCTTATCATGAATCAGGCCGGGGCGGCCGGTGGTTTCGGGATCCCGTAGAAAATGCTTCTTTCATGCCTCGGGTATTAGCTACAGCTCGTATTCATTCAGTCATTTCCCCTAAATTGAATGATTGGACCTTCCTTCCCAATATGGTGACTTCCTCACGTCGTATTTCAGGAACTTTTTTCGTGCGTTCTGGATTGCTAGCTCCCGTTCATAGTTCTGCTACAGATTCTACACGAGGAATCTTTTTACGGTGTTTCTCCCTCATAATTACCGGCATATCTTTAATTCCTTTTCTCCGGATGAAACAACAATCAAGTACCCAGCTAGTTGGTGCATTATCTGTTCCATCATCGGACCAAGATCCTACGGTCTCAAAACCTGTAGACCATATTTCGTGGCATTCGCGAAGCACTCTATTTGCGCACTCGTATCAATTCAATCGTTTGGCGAAGCTCATAAAGGACACAGAAGGTCAGGACCCGGTCATTGTATACGAAGCAAGTGGAAGACCTAGATAGGGAAAGCTACCTTTTGCAAGTGACTCCAGCCCGATAAAGCGCAAAGCGCTTTATCGGGCCAGATGGATAAGGAGCTAACTTCATTTCGATCAAATAAACTCCTCTCCCGCCGGTCGAGACCTTCGGAAAAAAACAAAAAAGAAAGATTTTTTTTTGTACGCATTCTTCAGAACGAGAAGCGAACGCGGGAGAATAGACCGTATTCTCTGATCCGGGGAAGCAAACTAATCAAAACGAATAGAGCAGATGGTCCAACCACAGAATCTCTCTTTTCTTCTTATTTTTTTTGTTGTGCCCCGTGGCACAGCAGCGCCCATACTATTTCAATGGTTGGTAAGTAGAGATGTTCCCATAGGTGCTCCTTTTTCTAATGGTATTATAATACCTATTTCTACATCTCTATTACTTGTTTCAGTTCATATACATCTCAGGGGGTTCATGCGCTCTCTGGACGAAGCGAAAGGGATAGTTTTGGTAGGAGCAAGACCCGTTCTATTACCCAAGATAATTCGGAAAAGCTCGCCCAAAAAAATCCAATATATATCCTTTTTTCCGGAGGAAAAAGCCTTGTCAATCTTTTTCTTCTTTCGTCCGTTTTTTTATCCCCCCCTTGCCAGACAGTCGCAGGCCCTTGGTTTTGTCGGACAGTTTTTGGGTTTCGTGGTGTCCGACAAAACCAAGTCCGGGGCCCTTTTTTTGTCTGCCAGTGCCCAAGCCCCGCGGGCCTTGTTGTTTCTTCTCCATTCCATTATTACCAAATTAGTGGGAGACTTCTCGTATTTAGAATCTTTCTGTGGTGTCCTTCGTTTTTCCTTCTTTTGTACGTTCTTTCTGTCATTTCATCATAGGCGCGATAGGTTAGCGAGGCGCAAATTGTCTTTTCTTGTTCCTCACGAGCAGGGAAGGCGCAAGCTTCTAATATCGTCACTGAGGAGGAAGAACTTGAAGTGGAGTAGATGTTTTATCGTCCGCGCCTCACCGGGTAGACTGATGACTGTTGGTGGCGACTTCCGAAAAGCTCCCGTTAATACGAATATTTCACATGGAGGAGTTTGCATCTTTATTATGGGTGTAACTCCGTCCAACGCGAAAAAGATACAAATCACAGGCCTTCGGCCTTTGGGTTCCGAACTACATATAGGGAAGGTTCGTGGCACTTCGCGAGGTATTGATCAATTACATGGACCTACCCTTCACTCCATTTGTGGTAATTCAATCATTTATAAACCGTCCCTAAAAACCCCATTCATGTTTGAGCATGATGGATCACGTCCTGCCTTGTTGCAATCCCGGCCTACCGGAGGTGCGAAGCTCTCGACCAACGAGAGAGGCTTTGGCTCTCGACCAACGGGAAAGGGAAACTTATTGGGTCCGAAGGGCCAAAGGCCGGAAATGGCTTTGCAATTTCCGCAAACTTCGTTGCCTCCACGAAGGAAGGGCTTTACAGTTCTCGAACATAATAGTTTCTCGCACTGGTTGACTATGTTCCCAGAAAAGAGATTCTATTTCTCAAATCGAGAAACGAGCACTACCAAAGTGGCTATACATACCAATCTCTTTACGGATCCATATGCTTTGATTGGAACTGGAAGTTTCGAAACGGGCCGGTATACGACAGTAATTAAGCCCCCATTCATTTTCCGTATTTGGATAGGGTTCATTATGGCTTCGTTGGGAGGCTTGCTTAGTCTTTTCCGTAAGCTCACCCCCCACAAATTGGATTGGAATCAAAAATGAATTGTAGGGGGTCTGCTTTTTGAGACTTTCGATTTAGCTACGTTGAAAGAAGTATAAAAATGTATCTGAATGAGGAAATCTACAAATAACCCGGTCTTCTGAGAATGATTTTCTTATGGATTTTGCCCCAAGAACCCGGTATATGTATTTATAACATGTGTGAGGAGCCTGCTCGGGAGAAAATTCTAGATACAGCGCGTATTCCCATTTCTGTGGGCTACGCAAAGATGCTGTATACTATATCCTTGGGACATAGGCACATAAGTCGTCGGTCGGTGCGAAATAATTCTCGTTTTTTCATAACTCTGTTGATGAGTGGCTGAATTCCACTATGGAATTTTTACATCAATGAGGTGTCCAATCTCATCTCGAGGGAGCAGCATTACATGGACTGATTACTCCCCTCTTACAACATGAACCAGATGGCGGGTTCTACACTAGGTTATAAGCATTCTAGGGATACCTCGGATGGTGGGGTGAGAGACGCTAAGAAACGACGCAAGCCGGAAGCGGTAGCGAATAAAAAGCCGAAATCGAAAGAAGTTGTTTCTTTCGTGATCCGAGCGCCAGCCTGGCCTTATGCCCTACGGGTCCTCAACAAAATAAAAAAGAAATCTTTCCGGGGCGGCCTGGAGTAAAAGGATTCGAACCTCTGTTGATCGGCTCCAAAGGCCGATGCCTTACCACTTGGCTATACTCCAGAATCAAAAGCCCACGAATTAACCTGACACAGGCGCCATTGGCGCTTCGCGTGGCGCCATTGGCGCATCAGAAAACGGTTGAGCACTCTGCGCTCTGCATTTTATCCTTTTGGACCTCGTCCAGACATACCCCTTCTTTTCCGACAAAACAAAAAGTGCCCCTCTGGGGCCCTAGCGAAGCGAAAAAAGGTTTCAGTTACTCATTTCTCTCACTATATAGAGAATAACTATCAACCGTAATCAATCGTATGTATATACTAGGAGCAGCTAATTGAAGAGCCAGTCTTTCAGTCAAACAACTTTTTTAGACTCATGCTTCATCCGTCTCATGGTTGATTATTTCCTCGTTCGGGGGCGATCTCCTACTTAAAGTAATTGCTTACTACTTAGATGATCTTTCATCCGGAATCTATCTGCACTACGTACTTTGGTCTGGAGGAAAGGCACAGCTAGTTCGCTTGAAAAGCTTTCTACACACTTAGAATTCTCTCCAGTGATGGCCTCGCGGTCTCGGGCGAAGATGCTGCGTGTGATGTCGAGTTATCCCTTCTCGGAGCTAACACTCGACTTGGCATTGGGAGGTGGAGAAATACGAAAAAAGACGCTCGTCCATCACGACCTCGATATCTATTTCGATCGATACAAGGAATAAGCTGCACCCGTAGGGGCTATTAGTCTGGTTATATCTCTCCACCCCATTCCATAACTGAATGATTCATCTATATCGTAGATGAATGACCCGCTAGAGTCCCACGACCGTAGGTTTGCCCCGTTCACCGATCTAGGCTACTGTTCCCCGAACCGTACGAGGTAATTGCCCATCACACAGCTATCCGGCCTGACTTTCCTCAGAGCCAAAACCGGCGGGGAGGGCACAACCTCCGAGCGCCTATTACACGGTCCTTGGAAGATAGACTGCCGCGTCGAAGTAAAACTCACCGAATGGCCATTAGTAAGTACAGTACATAGACGCCTTCCTTACTGCCTTTTCCGTTTTCCCTAGGTGCCTTTTTTATTTGGTTAAGGTGGGGCCGAGACCGGTAGATGCATGCTTAGCCACGTAGTGCTTTTCCCGCTTCACAGGGTCTCACCGTTGGTTGTTTGTTTCCTGCGCGGCTTGTCCGATCTAGTGGACGGCCCCGTAGGAAGATGTCGTTCAGGTCCTGCGGACCCTAGTGATATGGGTAATCCACTACATCAGGTCCTGCGGAACCTTCCATATAGAGGGCCCGCCCCTTTTGCCTTGTTGCGCACCACCCCCAATAGGCTAGTGAACAGCGTACGTTCGCGCGCGCCACGAAACGGAGGTTAAATAGTCCAAGGTTAGCCGTTGGGTGTGGTGCCGGAACTCCGATTGGCCGGTATGGATCCTCATCTCAAAACACCGGAGCCGGCTCGCCCCCCGCTATTAGGTGATCGGAATGAGCGAATAAATTAGCTCTTTTCACTCACATGTTGATTGAGGTCGCCGAACCAACCCGGATAAGTGAAATGCCTTAGTACATCGTGAACTTGTACTTTTATCGCGCAGGACCAAACCAGGCTCGTCCCCTTCTGCGTACATCCCCGCCCGCAGCTTGTAATATTATTTATGAATCGAGCGCGCTCCGCCTTATGACTCGGCGTAGATTATTTATTGGCCAATCCAGCAGCCATGCTGCTTGATCGCTTCGCCCCTATGTGCGGTTCCATCCCCCCGCAACTCAAGCACACAATATTCCAATGTTTTTTATTCTCCGTTGTCAATGGTTGATAAAATTGTTCTCGGCCGTCAAATGCCCATTCTCAGATTTGGGCTATTTCTTACGAATAAGAATGATTGGAACGTTTTTCTCAAGGAGAAAGACTTACCTATACTTTTGATTCGGGCTCGTACCTCTGCCCATCCAATATCACATTTATAAGGTAAGCACCTCTTGTCCACTTAGTTTCTCAGTGACCCAAAGGCCGTACCTGTTGTGCGCATTGTAACAGTCGTTTCGAAAAAAAAAAATGAAAATGCAACGCAAATTTCTACGAAAAAAAGCCCTCTCCTTAAGGTCGAGTGCCCCCTGGGCCGAAGATATCGAAAAACAATATCCATATATTCTTTTATTTCATCGTAGTGGCTTGACAAGTCGGCAATGGCGACAAATCAAGAATATATTGTGTACCATTAAAGGCCAAACTTTATTTAAACCGAAAGAGAAAAAAAGGAGTAGAAATATTCTGCCGAACAATCAGGGCCATTGGATTGCACAGCTTGCTTCTAGCGCAGGTCCTACTCGTCTCTTGTACTTGACTAAAGAAGCACCGAACCATACATGGTCACAATTGCTACCTTCAGCCTCCTACAGCCAAAATATAGTTTTGTCATACGGACAGGACAGATCCACTGTTTTCAATCATATGGATATAGAAAAAGCGACTACTTTGGAGACGAAATCGGTATTTCAACAACTTCTTGGTCTTATGCTTTTACCCGGCGCATGTCTTTTGTTTTCGGTCGAACAAGCCAACGGACGAAAGTAATCCATTAACAAACGTGGTTGATCATTTCTGAGCGCAATGTCTAACGTCACACCCATTCCACGCTCTATTCGTTGTATGAAAGAGGGGTTAGGATCTAATAGGGCTACTTGGTCGACAGAGAAGAACCAAGTAGCCCCCACTTTGATTTGACAATCAAGGCCGTAGCCTGGATTGGCAGAGCTTGGTCGCTCAGTTCATGGCAAAAAGCTTTCTGGGTGCATGAAACATAAAGTCCTGTAAAACCAGAATTGAAAGGTCCTGCAGACCCTCTCGACCATTTCGGCGAAAGAGATAACCGAGCCGGCCGGAGACCCCGTAAAGCAAAATAAGCACTACATGCCTATAGTCTCTCTCGGACCCCGAATTAGCTGGTGAACGTGTAATGCAGAAGCCGGACGACGCACGACCTAAACCCTCCTGTCTCGCAGAGGTAGCGTTTGGTTAGGCAGGGCTCAAGTCCTAACCCGGGATAGGAATGGTCGAATTTCTCGGTGGCTGAGACCATGTACAAATAGTTGTACGAGGTACTATCCGCCCGCACCGAAATACTGTCCGACAAAACCAAGGCTAAAGCCTTTCGGGCCGAGAGTCGACTCGAGTGCAGCCTCTAAGCTCTCTGCCTTTTTTTGAGGTGCAATCCCCCTTCGCACAAAACTCTAGGTTATAGTCTGCGGAATTCAAAAGATGCCTCGAATAGATCGTTTTTTTACATAAATTTCGAAGCTAACGGACAAGGGCCGCAGGCAAAATAAAATATAGATTCTATGATGAAAAAGATTTTAGTTATTCGGCGAATAACGGGATTCGAACCCGTGTTTTCGGAGCCACAATCTGCGACTTTAACCTCTAAGTCATATCCGCCCCCACTGACAAATGAGATACTCGCTATCGGATTCGAACCGATATTCCATTAGGAGCAGATTTTGAATCTGCCGTGTCTGCCGTTCCACCAAGCGAGTCTTGGCTTTTGTTGGGAATGGATTCGAAT